CGGTTCAAATCTATTCCTTCGCGCTATTGCTATAGCTTAGGTAGGGGCTCTTCACGCTTTCTTCTGAAGGACTGTTTCATTTCACTCTCTTGATCTGTTAATAGGAGATAAGGGTATCTTTTCCTTTATGGATTTCGGCCTGGTAACGTAGTCCATCCTCCCCCGGCTCAGTCAGTAAAGCTCAAGCTATATATCCTAACCCTGAATAAAGACGGGGAGGGGCAATTCTAGCTGAAGCTTTTGACTCTGCGTCTTCCTCTGTGGAGAATTCAAATTCTGCCTATGAAATAGCATCCGTTTTGGAGTAACGGTAACGGAACTGTTCTAAGGCTTGTCGCCGATGCTTTCAATCTTCGTGTTCTCTTGTTCGGATGAAAATCACTGAAATGAAGACCCAGCTCTACACTTTCTTTGTTATTATTAGTTACAGGAGGGCGCATTTCATACTTGACATTCCGGACGGGCTTACTTCTGATTCTACTGCTTCTGAGTTCGGATCGTAATGCCTCCCGGATCAGAGAGTGGAAATGGGCTAAAGAGCTGTTAGTGGCAAAAGTTGTTGATTCTATGGCATATCCTCCGATGGATCATCTTATCCTTTCTTTGGTCATCAGAAGTAGCGGATGATAGAGTAAGTTACCGAGGAAGAAATGGGAATAGATTCCACCAAGGCATTGCGTAATAGAATACCTGGGCTTAACAGCCCTGTATACACACTACGCAAGAATGAGCTCTGCTCTAGCTTTCCTTCAAAATACACGATTTCTCCTCTAACTTAACCCTTTACTGCGATTCAAAAGTCTAGGTTTTAATCTAAACTCAGGAGATAGCGGTTTTCTTTATCTTTACCACTTCTGAAGGTGAAAACCGCTCAACAGCAAGTCCTTTCTTTCCTTCTGCGGTAAGGTCTGAAATAGGCAGTGATTACCTGGGAATAGAAGCCAAGGCTTTTCCCCCTGGTTATTAGGACTACGTAGTTCCGCTTCGTCCTATTAGACCTTTTAACACTACGTAACTACAATAGGGAGTTCCCACAGGGTGGAGATGTGATGAGCTCAACAATTGCTATCTGTAGTTAGATCGCAGTCCGCGTTAGCGTAATCCTTATTAGTTGCTTTATTGCGAGCTGCATTTACCATCTATAGCTGGAAGCTACCCTATTCTACGTAATTTCCCAGGGTGTTGTAATTTCATCTTACTGGCTGAAAGGCCTAATTTCTACCAATGGGGAATTAAACTGCCAAATAAGCCTCCTCGGGCTAGGACCTACTTAGCCCCGCTCTTTGATATAGGATGCTTTAGTCAGCCCAGCCAGGTTTAGGAGAATCTTATCTGCAACTGACTTCCCCACCGGGCAATAAAAGAGTTAGCTTAAGCTTAAGACCGGTAAAGCACTAATATGAACTTCTGATTGGTTTTCTTCGGACTTCTATCAAATATATATTGTTAAGTGCCTTATCGTGTTAAGCAACAATAAAATGAGGAAAAACCTAAATCAAATTGAAATCAAGCTCCTCAAGGATCAAAACCCTCGGTAACCGGCGCTACGACCCCGCAAGGCACTACTGTAGCACTCATTGGCCCTAGATTTATGTCTCAACTATAAGAGCTTTCATTCTGTTTGTGTTATATACGATATTAGATGTTGCTGGTTCGGCGAAGTCGATTTCCAAAACAAGATTCGAAATTCGAAGAAGAAGAAGAACGCCTTTCTCATAGGAGGAACCCCTGTTGGTACATGGGATTAGTTTAATGAGTTCCTTTGCTTCTCTTAGGATTGAATATTTTCTTTCTTCTTTATTGTTTAGTTTAGTGATTGGTAGAGTTTAGAGTTCATCACCATAGCGAGGGCCAGAGAAGGCATTCGGGGCAGGCTATTGGAGAAACATCCCATCGCTACTTGTATCTTTCACTTTTAGATCCTCGCTATTGGAATAATTGATCTAAAAAACCCTGCCTTCCCCCCGAGGGGGAAACGTTCCTTTCTTTCCTCGGTCAAGCTATTTCATAACCTTTCCTCTTATGACTAAGATGAACGAAGAAGGTATTAAGAGCACTTGAATGATCGAATCTCTCGTTAGGACCTATCCTTGAGCGAAGGGCGTAAACTCGAGCAAAGAGTCGAATGGAAGAAAAGCTTATTCGTATTAAACAGATCCATCTTCTCAAAGAGCATTTACCCTTTTATTCATATTCATAACAAAAAACAACTCACTTAGAAGAATATATTAGTTTTCGGTGTGAAGTGAATAACCACTTCCTCATTCATTTATCTTGAATCGAGCTCAACTTTATCCCAGCCGAGGGAATATGCCTAATTTCTTACGTTTCGTGGAGGATTAGATCCAGTCACTGGCGGTCTGTGGAATTGCACACGCTATTACATTTATTTTTATCGTTGCTGGTCATATGTATAGAACCAATTTCGGGAATAGTATGAAAGATCTTTTAGATGCACATATTCCTCTTTGGGCATAAGGGTCTTTCTTAAATTCGCTTCATTTCGGTTATTACTTCCTTGGAAGCTCAACACATGTACTCTTTACCTGCTTATGCATTCATAGCACAATACTTTACTACTCAAGCTGCATTATATACCCCAATATATCGCAGGATTCATCATGATGCTCATGGAGCTAGATTTTTAATTAGAGATTCCAATCCGGAGCAAAATGAAGAGAATGTATTGGAGATCATAAAGAAGCTATCATATCTCATTTCAGTTGGGCTAGTCTCTTTTTTGGATTCCATACCTTGGGACTTTATGTTCATAATGATGTCATGCTTGCCTTTGGTACCCAAACTAGTGAAAGTCAGTAGTGCAATGAAGGACAGCTGCATCAATCTTTATCCGCATCGTGGAATGAACTGACTTTCAACCAGCCCAACCATGGATAACGAAGAACCTTATTGGTTAGTCCCCTATTTGTTTAGCGAAGTAGAGGAAATAGTCCCTTTGGTATAAGACGAACCTCTGGAAGCTCTACAAGGCAAATTTCATATATAAAGCTAGTTTGGTACCCTTTGAAGGGAATCACACATGAGGGTTGGTTCTCGTGCGATTTATCTATTGGGCCAATCTCCCATGTTGGCCTGTTGATCCAGATACGAGTTGCTTCGGAGCAGCTTTGGAGAGTCTAGGGAGACCGCCTCATACGAAACCTTCAGTAACTGAAAACCGAAAGCGTTACTTCTTACGTCCCAGCACCTGAACTGAAGCCGTGAAAGCTGTTGATACTCTAAGTCACCTTAGATAAAAAGAAGAGTCAAACACCGAACGATCAACTGTCTTTTTGCTTGCTACTTACAGTGCTGTCTCCTCATTTCGGCAGATAGCATTGCTCACAGTCGTTTAGTCATTCCAGGATAAGGAAAGCAAACCAAGTGGTAGAAGAGTGCTTGAATGCAGCTATTTTTATGAAAATATTCAGGGTAGATGTAAGTGTTAGTATCTTTTAGTGCTTTCTTTACCGTCTTGACTACGTACTCAAGTTTCAGGTTCAAAAAACAGCTTCTTCTCTTTCAACCGATTCCGCGACATCTTATCTTTCCGGCCCCCCTCCTTGTCTCTGCTTCCCGGCTCTAAGAGCTGCTCCATCTTCCTTAACCAAAAGAAAAAGAAATAGACTCGTGTGCGGCTTCGAATTCAGGTGTGGTGGTCATATCGATTCGTTATTCGGTAGGTATAGCCCGCGGACCTTTTCGTTCCCCTTGCCTTCGACATAGCGAGAAGGGTGAGCAAGCCAATTCTGATTCCTATCGTGGTCGACAAGGGCGCGTTGGATCAAGAAATTTTGTAAGAGAAGAAGTGGTCCCGAAATGACCGATCAACCAGAGTCTAAGTGAGTCACTTTCAAGCACCAATGCGCCTCGCACCGGGATCCGGCCTGATTCTTAAGGTGATCCTGTGGGGACGGTCAGTCTAGAGAGCGAAGCAAAGGCACAATCCCACACCTCCCTAATCCTAATTTACAATCCTTTTCGACAGACAATTGACCGGACCCGCATACATAGACTGGAGCAGGCTTCCTACGTATCTCTCTGGAGAATCGGGTCGTCGTAGTTCATTTCTAAGAGAAGAAAGCGAACGAGTAATAAAAGAATGAGAAGGCGAATAAGATTCAAAAGGACATAAGTCTACCTCAATCTCCAAGCCAAACAACCGTACAAACTCAATTCCAGCGACATTCTTAGGTCAAATACGTAAGAACTTGGATAAACTCAGGGCTCTGCATACCCAATTAAGTTCAACTTCGGAAAGAGGTCAGGAGAGGCTCTAAGAGCTCGGAATCTTCGTGAATAAGGGTCGCTAATTCGGGCATGCATCTGGGTAGGTGAATTCCATAGATCTGATTTCCTTAGTTTCTAATTCAAGTTTGAGATAGGGGTCCATTCCCTAGTTTAGTGCTTTTTGGGGAAGGTAGGGGGGTGGGCGGACACTAACTGCTTTATTCCATCAAGAAAGCCAGGAAGCCTTCTCTATACGAGATGGAATGGAATAGGGACCGGAAAGAGGGAAGCTCAACAAGCAATCAAGAAGCACGCACTCGAACGAAAAGCAGAAGCGCCTGATCCCACTGGATCTGCTGAGGTACAAAAATCTATTTGTCAGCTTGCCTTTACATGGGAAAATCCCATTCCTTAGCTTCACAGTCTCTCTCGAATCTTGGGGCAGGAGGTCAACAGCCGACCTAGGATGAGGTAGGACAGAGAATCTAATTTCACCGGCGAGATGAATCTGGGATAAGCCTTTAGGGCTAGAGGGTAGGCTTTAGCGCGGTTTACTGAGACTCCGTTCTAATTATACTAAAATAGAAAGAAGTAGGTTCCTGGACAAGACTGGGGTAGCCAGCCGCTTTATTGTCTGGTCATACAACCCCCTACCCTCCACAGGGAGTTCCGGTAGGTCTTTCCACCTCAATAGAACCAGTTTTATGCAGCAAACCCGGGAAACTTCCTTCCAGTCTATCCCGTATCCCTTCCTGGGTGAGAATCCTTTGCTCTCTCAGGAAACTCTTTTCAGAACCCTCTTTAGGCCCCCGTCTTCTTAGTATCCTGTGCCTGTAATAAACATAAATTAGGTTTCGTGCCCTAATTCAAACGCGGAGAAGGAGGCAAGTGTATTCCCCTTTGGGGCTACTAAACTAGGCTATTCAAACCAATCCATCCAATTGCTTGAACGTGGCGAACTCTTTTTTGAAGTTGAATATAAGCGGTGGTATATCCTTTTATAAGTAGTTTTGATCCCCACTCAATGGAAATTTAGTTTTGATTGAACGAACCGGGGGAAAATAGACCTTCTTTCTTTGTTACAGATGCCGTACCTCTGAAGTCTATTGCTCCTAGGCCTAGGAGATCTTAGAGTCCTATTGACAGTCTTTCCCTCGGGGGAAATCACCTTCATCCCAGAAGTGACGGATCGATCTTCTCTTCCGAAAAGAGCTCAAACTCTTTTTCACTGAGATAAGAAAAGACGCCACTCTACGAGGGTCGAGTCTTTGCGAGTTCATCCCAAACAAAGCGAACTCCTTCCGGTCGGGAAGATGCAGATAAAAGGCCAATAGCCGCTTATACGGAATATACATTTCATAATCAAACCGTCGAACCCAGATGATAGGACAGGGCTAAAGCTTCGGTCATACTAGATTACGAGGCTTACCGAACTACCTTTGCCCTAACTCAGAGAGAGAAGGCCGCTCAAGCAGAATCCGAATACGAAAGGTCAAAAGCAAGAAGACGACTCTCAGTATGCTGACCAACTATAGCACCGCTTGCTTTCACTTGGTATCGGATCTTTCCTAAATCCTCTCGACGGGAACTCCTACTACTTATAGTTAGTCTACCTACGTCATTCTTTTGAAGTTCAGCAGAAAGCAGATGGACACAAGTTCACTAAAACAGCAGTTAGGCCCTTCCCTACTCAAGCACTCGAGGAAGAAGAAGCAGACGAGTACGGTTCATACGGTTATGCCGCATCTCCATCTCTAGGAGAAGCAGCTAGATCGATTCCTAAACTGCTAATGCCCCCTCTTCCAACTGAAACTCATTCAACAGGAGCAATTGCAGCTTCTTCTATTCCCTTCCTACCCGAGCTCCTAACTCGTTTACTTGAGGATGTCACTGGGGATGTGTACATAGGAGAGCTATTCAGGCTTACGCAGGATTTTACCCAGGAGAGATATTTGTGTTGAGCGGGACAGGATCACCGGAAAGCGGGGAAAGCTTCTTCTCGCCCGAGCTGCCTTAAGCCCGTAAGCGACTTCCTTTAGTTGAACTGGTGGCTATATAGGTCAATTGAATCTTAGCCAGTTTCTTCTTTGTTCGAAAAGAGCTACTCCGACTCGACTGTCAAGCAAAGATCTAAGGCTTTCTTTGCTCTGCCTCTGGGCGCGAATGGATCTAACTTTCACTCTTGAGTGAAAATGCCAGCTATCTTGCTTTCTCTTTGCCTCTCTCTGAGCAAGGTAGGGTGCTCTATACCTTATTTATGTGATTTTCTGCTCTTAGCGGATTGGATGCTTTCGATTCCTTAGCAGAGCTAATTCTTGTCTTTGCGGAACCAGAGATTTGACTACTCGAGGCAGCCTGCTGTTGAGTTCTAGTCCTGCTTGAAAGCTCTGCTAGCAGGTTCCTTGATACTAAGTGCACGCTTGAGGAAGACTGGGCTGACAGCACTTCGAAAGGCCTCGCTTAATTCATGATCATAAAAGCGTACTTACTTATGTTAAGGTTCTTGTTATTTGTTGGATAGGTATGGCTTATTATGAGAGGATAACTTAATGCATTTGTCATGAGTAGCACGCGCCCTATACAAAGATTAGGTACGCCAGACAGACATCGTCAGCCTAGCCCTGATGCATTGGTCAAGCTGTCTCATTCATTCATTCAGCAGCTTTGACCTCATTCGTGGCTTTATTCTCGCTGTTTTTGGACAGGAAGGAAAAGTCCCAGCTGACACCCTGAGCTCTACAACTACCAGTGTGGCCTTTTCAGGTTGGATACTCGCATTCTGTTGAGCGAGATTGTGATTGTCTTCCTGAATAGAACTCCTTAGAGTCAAATGGTCTCGAAATAGGCTTCAAGAAGAAATCTTCATTCACTGCAACTAAAACCTCGGGAAAAGTTATCTAGTTAGACCTTCCCGATAAAGATGACAAAGACATGGAAAGAAATCTAGCAATTCCCTTGTGCTTTCAATATCACTTTACCTACCCTTCTCGCCTCTCTCGCCTTCTACCAAGAAGGAAACTATTCACTACTAATATGGAACTGAGACGAATCTACTATCAGGTGAACAATAACGGCTTTCTCCTACTATTGGGATAAATCCTACACACCTTAGACAGGGTAGGAATAGTCATCTTCAAACTGAAAGCTCTCAAATTGTATATATCCTTATACACTGCCTTATGAAAGTCCCTCCTCACTGCCAGGATAATTGACTTACCTCCAGACTGACTTTTAGTACTTTATCCCTTGGGGGAAACTATAATATCTAGAAAGAGGTAAGCGATTTCATCAAAATTAGAATCGCTTTCAGGCGCGGAAGAGTTTGCTTAAGCCCGAATCCATCCTTACGGAAGAAGGGTGGGATATCGGCTGCGAGAGAGAGTCCTTCTTGTCCTCCCGACGCTGCTGACCCCTACCGGGACCTTTGACCTTTATTCGCTACAAGACTAATCAAAAATGTCTAGTTCCCTTCGTTTCTGTTAATCATTCATGACCCAGATAAAATACTTGACTAAGCCGTTGGGTAATTGTTTCAACAGAGGCAAGGAGTACCAACCCACTAGCGATCCTACTTCAACGAAATACGTAATAAAAGTATCCCTTTCTTTGAAGAATAAAGATCTTCATCGTCTTAGATACCCGTGGAACTGGTTTCCGTTGTTCACCCGGTTTTTGATGCCTGCGGAAGAGACAACTAATGCCGCTTGTCAATTCTTGGTGTAATACTCACTCGTAAATGATTGGTGTCATAATTTTGAACTAATCAGTCTCATCCGTGTAAGAATTCGGAATTCCTCTTAGCGACTATGAACGAATGCTTTTTTTATGTTATTCAAAGAGTCTGAACTTCTGATTGGTTTTCTTCGGACTTCTATCAAATATATATTGTTAAGTGCCTTATCGTGTTAAGCAACAATAAAATGAGGAAAAACCTAAATCAAATTGAAATCAAGCTCCTCAAGGATCAAAACCCTCGGTAACCGGCGCTACGACCCCGCAAGGCACTACTGTAGCACTCATTGGCCCTAGATTTATGTCTCAACTATAAGAGCTTTCATTCTGTTTGTGTTATATACGATATTAGATGTTGCTGGTTCGGCGAAGTCGATTTCCAAAACAAGATTCGAAATTAGAAACGGATTCTTGAATTTAATTTCTGATATGGATGTAGTCTTATCCTTATATACGATATTTATAAAATTATATACTTTATTGAAATTGAAAAAAAAAACTTCCTTCTGAAGAGGTCTGAAATAACTCGACCGTAAAGGAAGAGGGATCTCAAACGCAGGGACATAAATGGAAAGGGACTTCTGGTAAGGGAATGCCACTCTTGGGAGAGTTCTTACATTGAGAGAAAACTGACTCCTATGATAGTGCTAGGTCCTTCTATTCCTAATCCCTCTCATGTCGATCCATTGTCTAAGGGTTAGAGGGTAGTAAGGGTCTAACCTTGTAAGGCAGGATAAAGAGGAAGCCCTATTCTGTACTATGTCTTAAGTGAGCAAGCCTATGAGAAAGGCGTTCTTCTTCTTCTTCTCTTTCACTCGACGCTTCTTTTTCTTTGGAGAATGCATGAATAGAGTAGGTGGTTTCTCTAATTCTTCTTTGAGTCTTTCTGTTTCATTCTTCATTGAATCTAGATCTTTTCTCTCTTTTTCGAGTGTATCTAGCTCAAGATCTATCCTATGTATTTTGGGGAGTAGTCTATCTGCATCATCTATCCTGTTGTTATAGAAATGTTCCATGACTTCTATTTTCATCTTCTCTTTGTCTGCTATTAGCTCTGCTTTCTTCGAATCTAACAGATTCGGGTATTCATTCGTATCAGTCCCGTCTATCCTAACCATCTCGTACTTCCTCTTGAGTCTCTCTATCTCTCTATCTTTCGATACTAGTATGTGTTTCAGTTGTTGTATTTCCAAATTTCTTATTCTGGCTTCTTTACCTGCGTAGTCAGTCACATTCAAAGGTGCTGTATCAATCACCCGGTTATTAGAAACAACAAGTATCCTCTTGGTATCCATTTTGATACCTAGGTTCGCTAATTTGACCTTTCTTATGATGTCCAGTGTTTTCCAGTCTATATGGAAGTCAGCTACAATAGGGATCTGTTTGTCTGGTAACCGCTTCTTAGTATTGGTATTGGTTAGTTCAACGTATTGTAACTTAAACCATTCCTCATTGACCTCTGATTTAGCTAGACCCTTATGTTTCATGATACGATTGTCGTCACTAGTATGAAGATAATAACTCTTAGGAGCTAAAAAGATACCCCTCTGAACAATGTACTCCAGTTTAAACTTACCCAGCTCAGTTGAAGAGATTACATCATCTGGAAGAGGGCTCCCAAGAACCACGGAGTCGGTATCAGTGTAGTAACAGTCGTCTCGGGAAGTGTATGGGTACATATAGATGCGAGAGCAAGCAGTTATGGCAGCAGCCAATTGAACAGCAGATATCTTTGGTGGACTCCACTCGGTGTCAGGTACCCCCTCTTTATTTATCTTGTATGAAACTACGTATTGATCTTGATCACTAAGCATGTTAGCTTCGATGAAATCTGTATTCTTGAGAAGAAAGGTATATCTATTATATTCTACGATTTCTGTTATCGTGCTTTCAGGGTTAATACCAAATCTTCCGTAGGCAGAGTTCATTAATATCTTGTAAACATAGGACATAGCATTATTACCAGCTATCTTAGCTTCAGTTCTACTTTCGAATAAGGTGGTTATAAAGTCCACGAATGGGCTGCTATTCATCTGTTGAAACATGTAGCCACAAAGAGGTATAACCTTGTAGCCTATTTTACGCGCATATTTTCACTCTTCACTGTAATAAACACCGACAAATTGACCAGTAGGAAAGAGTAAAGTACCAGATTTAGGATCCCTATATGGTAAGAAGGGTCGTTTTATATTAGGAGGACACTCTATATAAGCCTCAATATATCCATACAAGTTATATAAATCCTTATCTTCTAAATGATCCTGCCAGATAGGTTCACCACCAGGCATTGGAAAAGACTTCATTACAAAGGGATAGAGAGAGTTTACGTCATAGTAGTATAGGTTCTCACCGGAGGGTATATAAGAATCAGTATGACCACCATAGTACCCACGGCGAATGAAGGTATCCTCGTTTCTATTAGGGATATAGATAGGCCAGTTTTTTGGATCGTAATAGCAAGTACGAAAGATTTTGAGAGACAGCGCTGACAAGGTCCTTACTGTCACGATATCCACATGAAACTTCGAATAATAGATAGATTGAGCTTTTAGCATTATACCACCTAATAAAAGGATATCCTGTTTCATATACTCCAACAATTGGTTTCGGAGATGGATCAGATTCGACTCTTGAACATCTCTATGATCTACCGTTCCTTTGATTCCTAATTGAGGACAGAGATTTTGGGCTAAGTAGGCAAGACTCCCTGTGAGAAGCTTGAGTGAATCCCTTAGACGGAATAAAATCTTATTACCGCTATAGATAACTAACTCATATAAATGTCCGTTCCTCATAAGAGGTTTAAACTTGTACTTATCATGATTATGAACAACGATATGTTTTAATAATATAATACCATCAAATCGCGCTAAGTTATGGAAGTATACTGTATCCAATGATGGATTTTTCCTAACACATACAGCTATACGATCTATAAAGGATGACAACATCTTAGTAGACCTATCATGGAGTTTTTAATATTGAATATAATCTTCACTGAAATACGTTTCAATACTATATTGACTCTCTGAAGATAGAACATCACTGGGTGAAACCACTAAAAAGCCCACTGCATAGGGTACATGAGTATTGTCTATAATAACTGTCTCTATATCGGCTACAATGAAGGGCTTCATATCCTTACTAGATTGTGTGAGTGATGTTATATACTTATTGTATTTACGATGTTCGATAGACCTTGCTGTTTTATGTTCCAACACTGGATTACTACTTTCCCTGCTGAGCCAAGCTATCTTTTCTTCAGATAAAGAACGCGGACTATCTATATTTCCATCTAGATAATAGATTCTAATAAATATGCTTGTGAGCTCTGCTTTCTCGTATATCTCAGCCTTCTCCTTCACATAGCGCTCCACTAAACTATAGACATGTATATCTTCACCAGCCTCTCTAAATATGATGGCTTTACATATGGCAAAAGGTACTTCTCCGCCAGGTATTTTCATGACATAATTGATTGTAAACTTCCCAAAATCTGCATTGATAGGGTATGCGTACTTGATTAGCATATACATAATTTTTGATACTATGTCATATATATCACCACATATTAAATAAGGTTTTGGTAGATTCAATCTAACTATTATCAGTCCTTTATAGGGATCTAGACAAGATTCATTCATAATAGGAATTGGATATGATCTTTTCATTTGATTTGTGATTTTGAATACATCTAAGCGCCCTTCATCAATTTGTTTGGATTCAACAAGGTGTGCATGTGCATAACAGATCCATAGAAAGCATAATGAGAGGAATGATGTGAAGTTTGAATTGAATTGAATGTTCTATGAGAATGAAAACGAGGTAAAAGAATTGGTTTCGGTAACCAAAAAGGAATGCCACCCATTGAGGTAGGGAGTGAACCAGCCCTTGAGGTAGGAACTAAACCAGCCCTATAAGTGAGGACCGCACTCTCTCTTGTGAGAACTTTTTTCATGATTGACTTTATGTGTTTTAAAGGTAAAAGAGATCCTAGTCAATATGGGATTTTTTCATTGCTGTGCCAAACCCGAACACTCCTAAGAAGGATTCTCACTATCAATGGAGAGTCTTCTTGAAGGAGTAAAGGCATTAATGACTAGGTCTCCGGGGTCATATGTGCGCCCCTGGGTAAATGAATGTTCTGATTTCATTACCCTAAAGGTCTGCACAATGGTGGGTACTCTTTTTTCACATTAGTAAGGTAAGGAGAAAGGGGGTCTATCGATGAGAGCTTAGGTGAAGGCTCGAATAGCTTAGTTGAAAGACTCTGTATGGGATGTTCTTTCTATAGAGTGATAAACGGAGGGATCTTGCTTTCTAATAAAAGCCATAGTCAGGCAGAAGGCAGTGTGCAGTCAGCCAGTAGATGACGCCAGAGAGGGATTTGTCAAAGCACAGATAGGAGCTCTACCACGATATGATTTATCTCATTGAGAAAGCGCTATCAAAGCCGCTGTCCCAATAGCTTCGTTCAGGAGCGAACAACCACTCAATGAAATTGCTTGTTAAATGGAGGAGCGGAAGGGTCAAAGTCAACGACTGAGGCCAGAAGGTATGTATGTTAAAGTAGAAGCCAGGGACAGAGAGAGCGGAGGAGAGGACTGATTGAATGAATTTCATTTCACGCTGATAGGAATGGGGGTTATCCCCGTATATTCTATTTATCCTGTCTTATTGATCAATGGTGTGCCATGAGATGTTCGCCCGGAGGATCATTCATGGTGAAGATCCCAACATGATCTACTCGGTCAAGTGTTTGATTAAAGCACTCCAACCAACCCAACAAAAGAAGCTACGGGTACTAGTGGAATGAAATCAGCATCTAATTTAATTTATTAGGTCTGGGTCGGGATCCAATTCTCTTATATATAGAAGAAATGGATTTATATGGATTTTTCCCAGCCGCATTGTCATCATCTCACTTCCTCTTCATGACAGAAAAGGAGAAGTCGCTTGACTCAGTGTACGAGGTGAGGGGCTACTTAATGAAAAGATAAACCCGCCACTAGAGCGGAAGAAGCCTTCTATACTCTATTTGACGATACCAGCAAGTCCGTCTTCTCGGCTGACGTGACGGCTGAATGGATTGATGATTCATCAACGGGCACAGGCCAATTCAAAGCGGCTTAGAAGCAGAAAAACAGGGTGAAAGTCTCCCAGGTTAGTGTGCAGATAGAGGACTCTTTTAACAAGGGGGAGCTTCCCAACCCAGACAAAAACAATCAGACAAGACGAACATCGTGAGATGAGCCTCAAGCCCCAAAGGAAGGGCACTCACAAAAGATCTTGCTGCAGGAGGTTCTCCCATTCTTCATTAGGCACAGCAATCTCGGAGGTCCGGGAAAAGGATTCTATGAGACTAAGAACTCCCTTCTTAATGAAAACTATTCGACTATAGGAAGCTTTGTATTGATTCACTCATGACAATAACAATGATAACAATGAAATCACAAGGTGAGCTAGTTAATTAGCCGGCATTAGGCTTGATCCTGCCATCAGATAAAGTATCCATCCCACTAGCATTCATGCTAATTCAGACGTACAGATAGCTGGTAACCCTTCATAAAAGAACTTCACACCACTCCTTAGCTGATAAACCGGGATACAAGGAAAGCATAATAGGATTCACTTTGCCAAGCTCCTTACAGGGTTCAGTCCGAGGATGAAAGAATCAAAGACGAATGGTTCAAAGGTATCAAGCCGGACATTGATGCATTTTCTCTGAGATAGCAACCCTAACCTATCCTGCAGCTGCCAACCTAGCGAACAGCTGAATCCTCTGTCAGTCGTACCGGAATCCACTATAGGAATAGAAAGAGATGACTTGGCGGTAATTATTTAATGAATTGCTTCTATCGATGCACTTCCTGGGGATGGTTCCATAGGTATAGTCCAGCGGGTTGTCCCAAGTCTGTCTTTCCGAGCTTTAACATACTGCTTGCGTAACTGCTTCCCTAAGAGCCACCCTTGAGGAATAGCTTTTATTAGCTGAGTACCGAGTGCATACATATAATGGAACGCCAGGCCTTTCAATGTGAAATGCTGAAAGAAATCGTAGCCCTAAACTAAAAGTACCTTAATGAACAGACTATAGCCCTATCAGTCTACGGTATCCCCACCGGTAGTCGGGATATCAATAATCACTTAACCCGCCTTAGTAGAGTGAGGAGTGAACGGATTTCAGTGAAGTTTTGAGTTGAATTAATCTTTCAACACTACCATCAGGATTAAGCTAACTCCTTACCCTTTACCCAGCAGTCTGACTCGCAGCCCCTATAAATGGAAGGGTACCACCCTGAATCTATAGAAAAGGCTAACTCTTCCTGCTTCATGGTAGTGCGTATTAGCTACTATCTAACCTATCCTCGATCGAAGTCGGACATACTACTGACTCCAACCCCTCCTGCAACACAGGCTTTTTGGGAGCTCTCAACGGCTTAAGAGGTACTAGAAATAATGTATTTATCACTCGCTTCCACGTCTGAGAATGAATATGAGGATGAATCAGTCCTAAGCTAAGTCTAAGAAAAGCTAGTCAGATTACAGGATTGCCAGGAACAGGTCACAAGAAAGAAAAGGAGCAGAATGCCACTCGACTAGAGGTATAGTCCTATGAAAGCCCTTGTTCCAGCTTAGAGGGTAAAGCACAGCACTCTAAGAAAAAGAAAGGGAAGAGAAGTCAGGGACTTGTCCTCATGGTCTCCTAAGGCTCTTCCACCAGGCATAACCTATAGACAAAGAGTTCCAACTATCGAATCAAAGTGGTACGGAGCTGCTATCCCCTGTTGACGATAGATAGAAAGGGAATGAGCCCATCACCTATCTGAAGGAATGAAAGCTTTAGAATCTTGATCCCCGGAAATCCTCTAAAGTCAGGGTAAGATTTCAAGTTCAGACTATGCTGACAGGCACTCTACCTAATCCATCTATTCTAGGATTGGTTGCTTATGAGAGAGCTGCTATTCCGACAGCTCGTATTCATCCCTTCCACATGAGGGCTATCAGCCCCTTGCTTTCATTTTCATATAGGACCTTTATGATCTCTAGGCTAGCGTCTCAGCTTTCTGTACTATAGCTCAATAAATGAACTATTTGGCAACTAACAATCAAACCTTTATGAAGACGAGCATACGATGTTACTTGAACAACGCCCTCACGTCTTCTGACAGCGGTTAGAACTGCTATGACTGTAGATTTCACCTCATCTCATACATCAGGGTCGAAACGATAGAAGACAGGATATACTTTCTATATGTTTGGCCTACAGCTCCCGCATTCTCTTCAGATACCTTATTATGGGTCAGACTGTGCCTAGCAGGCTAATCCAACCCATCTAAGGAATAAGAAAGTACCTCTACAATATCTAGAGTCCATACAAAGACTTGAGGTAACTACACCTAGCAAATGGTATAGGTATTCTATTTGCACCTTACTATCATGCCCCTACCCTATTCATCACCTCAGGATATTCTCCGACTATAGATATTCGGCGGGATATTAGTTACAAAGGAACTAGTCTTAGGACACTTGAAGAGGGTGAATAACAAGCTGGCAGCAGTCGAGTAGTTTGGTGATTCTCTTCAGCCTGACTCTATTGGGAAAGCAGCCGAACTCAGGACTTGAGAGACTGAATAGAACTAAGTATCCCACCTAAGTAAGGACCTAGCCAACCCTGCAGTGCAGACGTCTTTCCTTTCATTTCACCCCAGAAGCAATGGTAGTCGAAGGGAAGAGAAAGAGCTACTTTGGGTCGAGTGAGAATTAGCCAGTTTCAGTCTCACCCGACTGAACTACGTAAACCCTGGCTTCGTTCTTGACCGATTCTAGCAGCTTCTTCTTTCAAAGATGAGGTTTAGCTTAACAATGTCTTGGTTGGGGTATGCCTCTCTCTTTCTATACGGCAATTCTGCGCTAAAGCCCTTTTCTTAAGGCAGTTCAGTTGCTTTGGGATGAGCCCAAAATGCCAATATTGAAGGGTTGGCTATTCAATTTGAAAATCCTTTATTGGAAATGAAAGTAAGCACTTGAAGCACACAGTTAAGAAAGAATGGACTTGCATTTTCCTTATCCGGTTAACATAGCTTACCGCTGTATTGCCTGCCTTTACTGACACAGGAGACTCAATATACTTTAGTGCTCGGGGCTGAACAACAAGCAGCGGAGATGATCTGGGCATTCCCATCACAGCCAATCCTTGTGGAGAAGACAGCTTTTTGCAAAAGTGATAGGGTACTTTTAGTTGATCCCGTCTCAAGGCCCATCTCTGACTTAATAGCCTACCTAATTAGCCATATCGGAGGCTACCCAGCTACTTATTCAAATGAAAAGAACGAAGCTTTTCCTGTTCACGACTCTGCTGCTATTGACTCATCCTGGAATGCTTGACTTGCTTTCAAAGAGCTAAAAGCATTCTCTACATACGAAACCACTAGGTACATTTGCTTATGAAAGAAGAGACAAGAGAGGATTCTCCCCCGAGGTCATGAGCTACTTTGCGCTAAGAGCTGGACTCTGTAACTATTGGTCCAGCATCTCAAGTGATTAGGCGGGGGCAGGATTCGAACCTGCAATCTTCAGGTCATGAGCCTGATGAGTTTACCAATTCCTCTACCCCGCTTCTTCCCCAACTCCTCCTTCATCGTCGTTGGTCCTTCGTTCACTCCAAAACGTCATTCGACTTGCATGTGTGAGGCATATAGCCCAACTAGCATGATTTGGTAGAACCTAGTGAACCGGACATACTACTTCCCTTCCGGTCGAGCACTTCGTTCCTCATATAGCTATATGAGTCACTTCGTACCTTCGGACCCTTACGTAAACAGACGCCATTGCTTTGGCTCCAGTCAGTGAAGACGCAAAACCTTTCTGTTCTCTTATGATATTTCGAGTGAGAGGAAAATAAAAGATCACTCCACTAAATACAGCCGTGATCTTATATACGATACCAGCAGACGCGCCCCTCAGTTAAAATTTACCTATTCTTGTTGGCATTGAGAAGCTGGGGACAAAGTAGTGCTATTGCCTGCGCGGGAAAGAGCTTCATTCATAACTCCATGGTGGGCGAGCAGAGTGAGGTGAACCAGTTCCCGTAGATGGGCACGTCACTTCGGCAGGAGAAGGGGTGTTTGATCCGAAGAATGGCCAAGTCAAGTAGTTGGCCTAGTTATTCCATATAGTCTAAAAGGGATTTCATTGCCTTTTCCGAGTCAAAAGACAAGTAGGGCTAGCTAACGGGCGATGAGGATGAAGTGAAGGTTTATGAGGGAAAGTCATTTCGGAGCTCTGACTGATAGTTTCATATAGGATATCGAAACCAAGAAGGTAGGGGTCAGAAATGAGTAGCGTAGGTGATACCGATAGGGTGGTTGGATACGCGACAGCAACGGCAAGGCACTCTTGACCCCGCCCGTATAGGGTCGGTACGAATGAGACTGTGCACGAAGAGGGTTTCACTGTAGTAAGAGTAAGCCGCAGAACCTTCTTGTACTAACCGCACTTAGAGTATTACTAACTAAAAGCAAAAAAAAAAGTAAGTTCGGAGGTTTCCGAGTTTGATTCCACCGCGCAAGAAGACTACCGCTCTTTGGAGAACAGAACTCCATTAGCCAATGAATATTTAGGTGAACGCCCGGAACCAATCATTGAAGAAGCAGAGTGGGTTCAAACCCGCTATGATCAGCTGAACATACATGATAGAAGAGAAAAGGTTTCGAGCTATTTGCCATGGGCAGTGCTATCGAATAAGAATGGCTCGAGCCTATAACAAAACAAACCCAAGGTGTTCACAGCAGGAGAAGGAGGGAGGAGTTTAGTAGTTAGTTACTCGCCTATTTAAGGCCCCTTCGCTTCGGAAGCCAACGAGGGACTTCTTACTTGTTAGAGCCCTTCGACCTTGGACAGCTACCGAACTGATTGAATAGTATAGGAAGAGCTCGAGGGGGAGATAACAAAAACTGGTTACTTGATTGCCCAGACTTGGCTGCGAGCTTCCTTGTTGGATTGGTTACTTGCTCTGGCTCTTGCCGAAGCTACCCCTTTCAATGACTCGGAAAGGAAACTTAGACAACTAGGGATTGATAGGATAAGAAAGAACGGGCGAAGGAGAGATCAAAGAGACACAATTTAGGCATATGGGGAGACCATAAACCTTTCTTACTTACGCAATTCCTCGATCCAATCTCGCACGAGTAGTTAGTGCTTTTCCGTTAACCTGATCGACGTCAGAACCGATCTCAAGCTTGATGAGCAGCAAACCAGACAATCTGGCTTGACTTGGATAGAGCGGAAGCATAAGTAAGCGGCATGAACCTTGTTGATCAGCGGCTAAAGAAAGACCTGCATCTGGCTTGAATTCGGGCTTAACTAACCGGTTATCTGAGCTAGCCAATATTTTTTTATAGCGCAGGCTGACCGAAGAAAACAGGCCGAAAAGAATATCCATAGACAGGGGTTGAAGTCGATAGAGCCGTTGGAAGAATCGGAATAGCTCGCAGAGAAGAGACGAGGGAATAAAAATTTATTCTTGTTCGCATTTCAAAATTTTTGAGTGTTGACTGCAGAGCAGTATGGAATGTTAAGGGCTTTTATCATGGAGCGTGTACATCCATCAGACTGAAATGAAGTGGAAATGGATCTCCTTCTTTCTATGGTGACGATGCGGATTGCATGTTTGAAAGATGTTGCACCTGATATCCGTATTGGTATGCTACTGCATGGTTGGATTACTCTCGCCCCTACTTTCTTTAAAGTAAAGGGAAGCCCTGAGCAACCGCTCCCTCATACCAGGGGATATCACTAGTGAAGCCTTACCTTCAGTTCAATATTAGAAAAGCCTTCGCCCATATTCTCTTTACGATAACCCTGCTTGCTATTCCATTTCTAGTTGCGGTCGTTGTCCCCTTCTTTTTACAAATATTTGTTGGACGTCTCTTTTCAGTGTTTTTCTTAAAAGTCCTTGGCTTCTCCAGTACTCTTAGCTGGCCTATTCTTTTCCATTTGAAAAACCTAATAGATGGCGCCCCCATCTTTAGTATGCAACCAACTCCAGCGGGGGGAGGAGTTCCCCCTGAAACGTCAATCTCCTCCAGTTTGAGTGGGTCAAAAGTCGAACAATGGCTTTTGGAAGACTCCCCATCCATTTCCACTTCACTGGAAAATCACGCTTCTTCCTCAGGAGACTCGACAGCAAGTCCCGGGAGCATTTCAAGCGAAAGTACTTCTGAGGCCCCCGGGCTTGAGCTTCTGTCGCAAAACGGGATTCTATATTGGAGAGAAAACCTCTTCCGCATATTCATTGATAAGCTTCAGGTCATGAATCTTCGATCCAGGGTAAGGCTAAACGGAGGTACACATACGGCTTCTAGGTAGCAGATAGAAAGATAAAATACACAAGCCGGAGTCCGCTTCATTATCATGGAATAGAATCTAACATCCAACACCGTAAGGATAAAGATCAATTTCAATATTATCATATGAAGACTAGGTACGGATTATCTGAGACTAATACAAGACTAACTGAAAGGATACTTCCAATGGGTGGCAGTATGAGGCTACCAGCGAGAGGTATAAGGATACATGAAATGGACATCAACTATCCAAAACGTATACATGGTCTTCTAAATGGAGGATACTCACCGGGCCGCATTAATCAGCCATTAGCTATATATCCCCCTTCTTCGGCATCATGCGAGACAGGGACCAGAACAAGTTACGAAGGAAATCTTCGGCTCCTAAAGGGCTGGTCAAACCACTACCGCCGCGGGGGAGTAAAATATAGAAAGCAAAAACGGATACCACCTCTCTCGTGGAGAAAGGCCTAGAAGATCCACTCATTGGCAACATGATGACCGTGCTGGTACCTCGATTGGTAACTCCCCTGCTAATTGGATATTCTATCTGGGAGAATACCGTCATATCAGAGATATACAGGGGATTCTCTAAATTAGGTCTTCTTATTCGGAATATGAATGACATTGATCCCACAATAAAAGAAGAGATAACTCAATGCATGGGGGAGCTCAGCAGCAGTGGGTGTGAAGCTACAATGTAATTCAAACGTACAAGAATGCATGGGATGAAATCGAAGATAAGGCTGCTGAAACGATCCCGGAGGAAAAGACACCAAAGAAAATAGCTGTATGGATAGCTGGTATCCTACTGGCAGCAGCTATATTCTCAATAAAGAATGGGGGAAATGGGAATTCATAATGTTTGATTTAGCTCTCCTAGCTGCACATTCATAACTCTTATATAAGAGTCTGACATCAGTCAATCTTCTTTGCACAAGCATTGAAGGAGGGTTCTGCAATGGAATCAGAATGAAAAGCATTAGCAGGGCTGTTAGCAATTGATTCCTTCACATTAAAAAAAAAACATCAATGGAGGAAAGTCAGCTTATCGCGCTAAGAGAGGATTCCTCCGTGTACCCGATTAGGCAAGCCGGGCCAGATCGTATAGGGATCCTGTCTAATATACGTATATTATCATTGGTCACGAATATCGAAATTCGAGCAAAACAGCCTTAGAGGTACCGGTTGATCACAATCCTAAGTTTCAGCAAGACCCCACACCCAGGATGAAGATACAGAACAGAGAATCAACCACACCTATGGCCTTTCTTTCCAAAAATGGGTTCATGCGGATACATAAGTACTCTTCATTACGGAACATGTGACTCAAGTACAGAGAAAAAAAGGACTGTCAATGAGCATCCTGCTTCACCAAGAAATTGGTACCATTCTCCTATATTCTATAATGACTACTCCTGATTTTACGAATCCAACTCTGATTATTCATAAACCGACAGTACGACTCAAACTGTACTGAACCTATATCACTTATATTGACACTCATTTCCATGAAAGCAAACTGTCACTTGAGCAGCGACCCAACAGCAAACGAACAATTGTGATATCGAAAGCTGGGGATTCGAGTTCTTATTCCTAACATCCAGGAAAAGAAGGTTTTGGACCAGAGAGAGGACCAGAAAGAAGTCAAATCCAGCCCCTCACTACTGACTTGAGTTAGAAGAACTCGCTACGTCGACCATAAAGGCTATTGTAAAGCGGATTCTTTTCATTTCTGATACCTTGAGTACCGTACCCCTTCACCTAACGCTCGGGATGCAATCCGTTGTGTTCTTTGGCCTGACAATCAATATTGCGTGTTGAGGGGTTTTTGCTCCCACTAAAGCAATTGTAGCAGCTGAGAGCTACTGGTGCAGATCCTAATTGAAATGATTGTGCAGTGGAACTTGTTATTGTTCAAAACGCTCTCTCGAGCTCAGCGAATGGATCTATCTTTGTACTGGGTTCTCTTTGTTATGATGAAATCGTCCACTTTACAAGAGAATGACTGGATTGAGTGAGAGAAGGATCGATGCAATCGACAATGATTATTATCTAGAATGAGTTGGAATCGGACCATAGACTTAGCAGACAACCTGCCTTCTGTGGTGAACCAGAAAAAAGCCCTTGTGCCTTGTATTTGGTTCATCTTAATGGGGCCCCCCGGATACAACGCTTTGAGCTAGTATAAGCGCTCGATACAGAAGCAGATTCCTCTCCGGGAAACCTGATTGAAATGCTTTCTATACCGGCACTTTGACTGTAAGTAGAAGAAAGTATGATAAAAGAACAAACAAAGAGGCTTTGATCAACGGATCGTGTCACCTCTGCATTTATGCTGCTAACCACTACTGAGTAAACGGCTGTACCAGCTCAATATGTAAATATGAAAGAAAACGCTGCTATCCAATAAAATGGATTTCTCACGAACCCTATTTGGTTAAGTCCCGCCTCCTACCAATGCTCGCCGAGACAGGACTGGGGACTTCCCATCGGCCTTGTACAGCCATAGCAGGACGAGACAAAGACCGACGCATGCTATCACCCGTGCCCCCAAGACAGAGGATCTCCTATTCTAACAAATTGTAGAATGTGTGCTATTGGCTGGTGAGTTGGTTAGTCGACTTCGTCTGTTCATCAGCGGGAAGGAAAGATTCTCAATCTATGGAAGAAAAAGACCTAATTCTGCAATATATACTAAGACTTTGTACTACACTTGTGCTACCCACAAGTATATGGATAATCTGCAGCTGTCATATTTTTTCTCGTCTCTGCTCCTTTACAAACCAGAATTACGAAGAACGAGTACGTGAAACTCTGGAAAACGCTATTATCGAGAAAATAGCAAATCACCTGAACCAAATCCTCTATATGGGCTGACCCCTCCTAGAAGCGCCCCCTTTCCGACGATCGTTCAGAACTTGCTTAACGAGGCGGAGGCGCCTGATCGCTTAACCTACTTAACAGAAATGTACAATAGCTTAATCCAAAACAACCTAGAGAGCCCCTTTTTCTACCAATTTGTTAAGGCTGTTCTTGCAATAATGGGGGGAAATGTACCTTTTTTTTGATCTCATTCGTATTCGAAAGAATGTTTCAGTTTCATAAAGCAAGACCTCTTTCACATAAGAAAAATGAGGCGGGCTTGGGTACGATCTAAAACGATTCCACATGAAAGAGGACCGCCTTCTTGAGTAATGGGAAGCGGGCTAGTCCCCGAAAATGCTCGTTCCGAAGTCGTTGGGGATTCACCTTGTGCAAAATTCCTTCGGTCGAGCGGCTGAGTGATAGATTGATTCAATCCAGCCACCTAACTCCTTGCTTGCGTGCATCCCGCCGCAACGATCCGGTGATAAACCAAATAAATCCAGGCTCTGGCTATTCTTCCGGATAGCTCTTAGGTAAATCTCTTTCTGTTTCTCCCGTTCGTTAAGCGAGACGGTGAAGCTCTAAGTGGCAAACATATCCTTCAGGGACAGCGGTTAAGGTATGAGTCTTTTCGTAACTACTCTCATCCCCAGCCCTGGAAGTGAGTTCGGGTTTAGCAAGCTTTTGAAGAACCTATCGTAACCCATTCCCCATCTGGGGAACGTAAAGCCAAGCCTGGTAGCGTTGTGTAAAACAATTATTTTTCGGTAGCGAGCGCAAGTCAAGCGGTGGAAACGAATTCCATTGAAAGGTGTCAGCCAAAGGATTCCTCGTCGAAGGGAAACTATGTATCTCAGAAAGCGAAACCAATAGGCTAAGAAGGAGAAAACCGTACACTACCACTAAGAGTAAGAAGCCTAGAATCTAATTGCAGGAGTCGGGAAAGGGACTGGTCTGTCTTTTGAACAATCTCAAATCACTGGTGTGATAGATAGGTATATGGAATTGGATTAGGCTTAGGGGGCTCATTCCTCCCACCTATTGGAGTTGGAGCTGCTTTCGATCCAGTAATCGTGCCGGGCTCTATCGATTAAGTAGTCCCTCCCTCCTTCTTTTCTTGCTCTCGAGCTAATAGGGTTCTAGGCGGACCTATCATTTATTCGATCTAAATTTGAGGGGAGTAGAAGTGCTTCTGTCTGTAATTCCTTCTGGCTTTGATTCTGCCTTCGGGCCAAACAAGCCAGTGGTATAATCTAAGGACCTTGAAGCAGGAGTCTTTCCTTCAGTCTCATAATGTGAGGGCTTACGTATATAAATATATTCCTTTTTTGTACTAAAAAAAATGCTTGGCTTTCTCTCCCTCTTGATGTCTTGTCGGCCTAACCTAGGAGTGATCTTTCCCGGAAAGAGAGTAGTGGCGCTCTCTTCGCATCCTTTTACTTTCCATGCTTCGTGAAGGGCTCACTTTCGATCAAGGTCATTTATGCCTGCTCTGGTTCCCGGCAAAGAATGGATGAGCGCTCATGAGTTCCCACTATCGAATCATCTAAGTTCCTATTCCGGGCATTGAAAGCTTAAATCAAAAGACATCAAGGCCTAAGTCAGACAATGATGATCTTCTCTTCAAATAGCAAGAATAGCTGGTGGAGGACTCTGCACCCAGTAAGGTCGACACTTTCAGTCAGGAAGATGCTTTGCCACCCAATCGGCCGAAGCATTGGCTAATCTGTTCACCCTTTATACCGACCAGCTGTGGTGGGACATCAGGAGTTGCTGCACATCACTAACAATAGGCCTCAGACTGCGATCTGTAGACGACTTTTGACTATGAAATTCAAGACCTGAGATGAATCTGTTTTCATACATACAAACAGAAGATAGCTGTAGAGAAAAAGCCAGGTCAGAACCTTTCCTAAGTGTAAGTGCATGAGCCTCCGCCATGTCCACCGAAGAAAGAGTCATTTTCTTTTCTTTATCGCCTCGAGTCTCATGTTGACTTTTCTCTTTCATGTGATACTTCGCCTTAAGAACTAGGGCTGAGCCCATACAACTATTATTGTTTGAACACTACTCTGCGGGAGATTGGTATTAAACCGAAAGCCTAACCTGGACTACTAATGGCTTCTTCTCTTGTTAGAGGAAGCCCTGATTCTCAGTCTTCTTTATGTTACACGTAGCAACTCTTCTTGTTAAATCCTTGAATCGGAACGACGAGAGAGTGACTAAGCCGAAAAGGCCAATAGCATTTTCTCTAGCAAGTGTATTCAACACTATATGAGAATGACCTCAGCTTTTTTCGCCGTTTGTTTACACCTTCCTTTTGAACTCAGCTTTCACGTCTTGAATCCTCGATTGAGCTAGTCACTGGCGAACGCTTCCAAAAGAGACCTACCTCTACTCTAAACAAGAGCCTTCGGGTATCAGACTAGCTTAAAAACGTAGTACGTAAGGATAGAGTTCCTTTCCTCAAAACCAGTCATCCGAGTGGGGCCCTGCGACAGGTGCCATATTTAGGTTGCTTGCGACTGAGACTTTTAGGGATTATTTCCATCTTCCCTTAATGAAGGGATTTAGATAACATCCGGTCGGGAAAGAGCCACTACTTGGTTCAATAATGAATTGAAGGAAAATTAGATCCCTCTTCGACATCAGATTCTTATCCTATTTTCCGGGGGAAATGATGTTTTATTCTCTACGGCCCAAGGAAAAAAGTGGTCTGCTTTATGGAATCTTATTTCAACTTTCAACAAGGGGTGTCGCTTTCGTTTTCAATAAGGACGTTTATTTAGTAGGAGGTACTTGCCCTTAGAACCATAAACATTTGCGAGTCGCCTTTTTACATGAAAGGTGGGTAGGGGATCTTAATACTGCCAAAGAGCTCGAGGAGATTCATGAATGTCCTGGAATTTCAGTATGGGCTTAACAGGTCGAGAGAGTCTTATGCCGCGCAATCTCTTGCCGAATCTATTTATACTATGTTCAATCCATAACCCGAGAACACACATTTGCGAATCCGGCCCGTTCGTCGTGATTGCTTTGATTGCTCTGAAAACACCCCCTCTCACTCAGGGGTAGCGATCAGATCTTCCTGCTTCAGCGGTTACGAATGGCGATTCTTACCACAAAATTAGACATTCCACTTTGAATGCTGTTTTCTTTCGCTTTGTTTTGGCTTCCATCCCTGAGCTAAAGCCCTTGCTTTCTTACGAAGAAAAGAATAGGCTTTCTCAGATCATATGGGGGAATAAGACTCAACAACCGGTCGTTCAAGTTCAATAAGCAAACCTAGGAAAAGGGAAAAGTAAAAGACTTGGAGAAATAAATAAACTTGGAATTTTGGCATAGAAGAATAATTCATCCATATAAGAAACAAAGAAAAAGATTTCGTGGGGGTGGCGCTGGAGTCAGATCAATCCGACGCGGGATCTATAGGCTCCGAATATCCAGTTTAGGATCCCCTTCTATAACGGGACTGGAACGGGCGAAGCCATTGGATTGATTAGCCCAATTTGGCGAACAGGAATGTGGTCGTCTAGATCGTACCTGCGGAAAGATTAGGTGGACCCCTAGACATTCATTGATTAGACCGAAACCAATCGAAGCGATCGAGCTACCCGCATTTGAGTTTTGCTTTATCAAGCAGGGGCTTAGCCGCTTCTTTCTATTATTTATTCTATTTCTGGCAGCATTGGGAAAAAAAGAGACAAAACGTCGAATGGAAATTTCTGTATGTGGAAAGTCTATACTGAACACACCGACTCAATTGGAAGCTGAATCCTCACAGGGTTCGAAACCCCTTTTCGCACTGATGTAAAGCCAGCTCTTCCTGAGCTAGAAGTCTTTTGACTGTGGTGACTGAAAACTCTTGCTTGAAAGGAACCTGGAGTCGAAGCTTGACTTTCTTATTTCTCTCGTTCTAACGCTACTTCCCTGATGAAGAAAGAAGGCTTTCTCCTTACTCTAACAAGTAAGCAAGTAAACTACCTTAATCGATCGGAGTCCAGGTTTGAAGGAGGCTTCACAAACCATGGACCAAATTGTATGTTATATACCCGTTTCCAAGTACCCGAAGGTGACCAAATCTACAACGAAATTCCAAGGTTTGTCACCCATTCTCACAAGATTTCACTTGAGCTTGGTTCCATAACAATAGAGAAAGAATCCCCTTTTTCATCGGCATAATAGGATCATGATCAGGGCTGGAGGGTTTATTGGTATCTTCCTGAAAGTAGAAGAATTTGTACCAGGAAGAATTTGCGTTTTGGTGTTCACTCCAGTTCGCTGTGCCTTATCGCCTCCTCAACATCATTCGCCGCAACATATTGATTATCATCTCGTGAGTATGGGTTCGGAAGCTAATGCGGGTAATCGTCTTAAGACTGGGAATTTACAATTACAATAATAGGTCCTTTAGTAAAAGCTAAATCCCAACTCTCTTATCTGGTGCAGAATCTGCCCTAGAGCTATTGCCAGATTTCATCTAAAATCGAGCTGCAGTTCTTCTTTCCTAGCTAGGGGATTGGGTTCCGCTCTATCAATTCCGTCACTCTTATCTAAGAACTCCACTTCTGAAACAAGAGAAAAGATCATATCGGCAACAGCAAGTCAAGTCTGAAATGCCTCAGAAGCAAGTCTTGGCTTAGCTGCATTATCTTCCTACCGATGTCATACTAGACTCTATTATGACCTGAGGGTGACTGAACTACCTTCAGCCCCGAAGTAAATTCTCCTTCCATTGGTAAGCATTACTCCTAATCAGGTAGGGGTCTTTCGGAACGAGCTTCCTTCATAACCGACAAGCTGGAGCACAACATGCGATTTCCAGGTGTGGAAAGAGTCCTTCTTTTTTGTTTGCTAGGGAACTGGGAGCCTTCACTCATGAATTTCCCTTTCAGGGAAGAGAAACTCCCGTAACTCTTTCGGTGGGCCTCTTCGGGCGAGATCAACAAGACGTAGGAAATCTAGTTCGCAGCTTTCGATTTGTATCATCGTCGAGGTACCAAGTCTCGAGCTTTTGCTACATCAAAGTGGATTTAGCCTCCTTGGGCAACTGAATAGGGAACCCCTACACGGACCTACTTATCAAGGCTTTCTTGGTGGGCTTGAGCAAAACAAAGTCAGCCTAGCCCTACCTAATACGGAGCAGCACCGCTTGTCCTATCCTATGGTCTCGAGGCAAGGAGCCTGATTAGATAGGGGCAGCTTCCACAAAGGTTAAGCGATTCAAATCAAAAGAAGTAGCGACGGGAAGCGTTTCAGAGTCTGGAACATCAACAGGAATCGATGATCGACTTGATAGTCCCAACCAATCCGAATCAAAGAACCTTGCGTCACTCGACCAACGGGAGAGGGTCTTAGATCAACGTCCACATCCATGCGCGGATGAACTTCCACTTTGACTCGGTGATCGAGCTTTACTCAGCTTTACTGAACTGATAAGGCTCTTTCTTCCTTTGCTTATCTAGGCTTCCGGGAGAAGGAACTTGCACTACAGGGAGATGGAACTTTCACTAAGAAGTAAGTACTTTTTCAGTGGTTTGAATCTTTCTATGAGTAGAAGGTTTGAATGGTCCGATTGAGGTCCAGTCCCCAGGGCAGGATCCTAACTTTATCCATTAGCTTCCACATCTACATCTCGGTGAGTAGGAAAAGACTTGATTTTACAATCCCACTCAAGCTAGCAGCGGGGAAGTGTGAAAAGTTTGACGCACGACCGGACGTGAATAGTCGACTGGAGAAGCTGCTCCAGTAGCAAGCGGAGCATCAACATCCACACTTCGTTAAGCCACTTCGGTAAGCTAGTCGCCATCTCTTTGCTTTTCAGTCTTTCCAATGGGAAGCCTGTGATGAAACCCCCATTGCTTCCTGTCCTAAGCAAGAGAGTGATTTCGGGCTTTTCGACCGACCAGTCATCTATAAGGCTATGGAAGCGGGTAAAACAGTCTTTCTATCTTTCTATTCATACATTAGCAAGGGCCCATAAGGCCTCGCTGGAAGCCTTCCCGTATCGTATTGAGCTTTATTGAGTAGTTGCACGAAGGGGCACTGGTAGGTTCTCCGCCCTTTCATGGACGAGATTCCCTTTGCCTTTGTTTCCATTTTTGATGGTCTGCCCTTCTCTTGGCGATTGGTAGAGCTAGAGAAGCAAGACTAGAAGGCCTTGCCTTTCTAATCGGCATCTTTTGATCCTTGAACTCTCATAATGGGAAAGATCCACTACACTGGCCCAAGAAGGTGTGTAAACGGTCACTCTTACACTATAAGGTATCAATACTCTTTTCAGCTGATATCTTTTTCTTCAAAGATAATTTTTTATCTAGAAACAATTTCCAAGAAGGAGTTTACTTTCCTCAGGTGATAATGAAAGGGAGGGGTTTTCTTCCTTCCAATCGGATATATGGGCCAAGTAGAACATACAGCCAAGTGTACCAATCAAAGAATGAAAGCTGTAAAGGGAGCCCAAGCCGGGGTTGAGTCCAATCATTGGTCCTAGCGATGAAAAAGACAATCTAAGCGTTCATTCATTTTTTCTTTATATTAGACGCAAATAAAGATTTACTAGATTCCACTTTGACTTCCTTCGAGCTGACTTACTAATTACTCAATGCCTGAGCTTCCTTCTTCATAGTAATAGAAAAAAGTGTTGAACTCAGACTCTCCCTATCTTGCAGCCTAGCTTAGACCGGATTTATCAATGCAAAGAGCTAACTTCAAGCGCTTACTCAATGGCAAAGCCAAGTGCTAGAGCTTAATGCCAAACAATCGAGTTAGAGTTCGATCCCTGGAAAAGTGGGAATTCGATCCAACAGCCGTTAATCGCATGTGCAAGTGCCTAGTTGAAATCCCGTATGAGATTGACCCACTGAACTCACTCAAGAAGCGAAAACGTCATTCCGGGGGGATAAGGTATACTTTCCTTTCTTCGGAAGCAGCAACAACCAAGACTGCTTATGGACCTTCGATCACTAAAATAGAAGGGAGAATAAATCGACTGATTAAGGAGATGCAATAGCTCTACCTCTACAAGCAAATCACATAAGAAGATTAGGAGCTGGCTCAAAGGCTTTCCCGATTGTTAGAACTTTGGACCTAGAGTATTTTGTCACTTCCCTGGCAAACACAGAGAAAAAAGGCACTTCTTTTTCGGGGAGACTGCCTTATGAGAGACTCCTTCTCATGCTGCTTGATAATGGTACAGCCCTGAGAGCCTTTTGCACTTGACGAAAGAGAAAGTACAAGGAAGGACGCACAGTCTATGATGGACCTATGCGCCTACTCCGCAAATGGGAAGATAGAGAACTCTCCCTAGGGAAGAGAACTCGGAATAGGCTAGAATCTGGACACCTGAAAGCGGGGTTCACTGATCCGAACTCCCTTCATGGCTTTGCTTCCTTCTTGCCTGTATTGAATCCGTCCTTGCTTTCTTGACCTCATCTCGATTTATCCTAGTATAGGAGATTTACGCTTTCTTCTATTATGAGATTGGCTTTGTCCTTATCTCTTAGATTCGATTCTCGCAATATAAATTCTTATTATAGAAAGATCCCTTCCCCGCTTTACGCTCCTAGATTCCCTCGCTTCCGAACTAGCCGACGAGGGGGGCTTTTGGCTTGATTGCTTTCACCAGGTCTAGCGAGAGTCGATTAGCCCGAGTTGTGTTAAGATAAGTGGCACTTGAATTTCGGTCGGTCTTACCAAGACCAACTTTCATTTCATGCTGAGGATCTATTTTTATATATAAAATCCCTGATCTTCGAACTTTGAAAGGCTTCTCTTTTCTTGCTAATCTGGTGATATCGTAGTAAAGGTAAAGTAGCCAAGCCAAGAGGAATCGATTTAGCAGTCCATACCAGGCTCCAGGTATATTTAGGAGTGACCGGAGGAGCAAAGAGAACAACAGCAATCAGAGCTTCTCCCTCGCCCCACTATGCTCACCCCCCCTACGCTTTTTTCGGCTACGTGCGGGGTTCTATTCTGAGTTTTTCTTAGAATAGGGTAAAACACCGTAGTAGGCCGAGCTTGACTATATCGCCAGACTCGATCACAAGCAGGGGAGGTTCTATTGATCTATCTACGTAAAGGGAGCTCATTCAATGCCGAGTCGATCTTTAACACTTTTATCCCTCTCTGATGGAGCTCGGCTGGTTGTTGTTCGGGCAAGCAACAAAGCCGATATTCTAAAAGTTCCAAAGTGATGTCCTGGTCCTCATTGAGAACGACGGGTGAAAGCGTAATTCAATTGTTAGGCATAAAAAGCTAGATGAATATTGGAATATTAGAAAAGAGCAAGAATACGGTCTATTCCCAAACGTCTGCAAACCAAAGACCGGCCAGGAGCCGCTACTTGACTGATTCATTGCCTGGCATCATGAAGTGAACTAGACTTGCTTCGGTCTCTCTCTACATGAAGCACCCGAGCTTCATACAGGGTCTCATTAGGTTCTTTCCCCGGCTAACCTCGACATTCAAGGTTAGCCCCTAATCCGAGTGAAGGTCACTCCTTTCGTTCCCCTCGGGTTCTGTTCTATTAGTGGAATCCCAAAAAGCGGAAGAAGCGAAATGGTAAAGGTCCCTTCCCTCAGTTACTTCTTTGCCTTCCCTTACCAATGGTTTTTGAAAGACTGCTTCATCCTATCCTCATGTCCGATAATCTCTGCTGTTGAGAATCGCCTCTTTGACACTACCAGATCAGCATCAGCTAACTCTCCAATAAGATCGAATAAGAGGAAGTTTCTCTCAGAGAAGGAGCAAAGCAGTCCCAATGCCCACAGATCTGCATTATTCTACGAGGGAATAGATTGTATCTCTTTGAATTGATAGAGCGGAATCCCCTAAGGTTGAAAGAGCTATGCTAGCATTGGTCACATAGGCTTGAACCGGACTCTTTTCTTTGCGTCAATGCCTTGAGTAAGATAGCCACGAGGAGGTAATAGTCTAATAAGAGGCACAGAAGGAACTGCTATCGAATAGGCTGTTAGGGAGGATTATTTTAGTGAATAAGAAGGGCTTCTTTGACAGAGCTTCAAGCAAGCTCACTGAACTCCGATTGCCCTAAGGCAAGTAACTGAACTTCAAGCTGGGGAAGGAAAAAAAAGAAAGGCTACAAAGGAAAGTGAGGAAGCAAATCACATAATAAAGAGTAGGCATCGAATGCTGCTATTGAATACGCTCTTGTTGGTGAGTGAATAAGCGCTCGTATCAGCTGTGAGCCTATTATTCATTTTGGAATCTGACTCTATCAATTTCATTTCTTTTTCACGTACATCGATTATAAGAAAGGAGAGAGCCACGGTAATGATTAGATGCTCTCCTTAGCCGAAGAAGAGCTCTTGGTAATCAATCTCTAAGGTAAGAAAAGAATGAATCCAATGCTGGTGGAAGGTTCAAGACAGAAGGAAGACTGTTCTCAGGACAAATGCCACAGACGGAGCTCTTACTGTTCTAGACTAGGCTGCACATTCATAGGTTGCAACCCCTTTTGAGTCAAAAGATATCCACTTCGTACTCCAGCTATTTCTTATAGCGGGAAAAGCCTCTATATCAGTCTTCCTTAAATGACGGATTTCAATACCAGCGGCATTTCTTACAGGACTAGGGAAGGCAATTTGAAACCAGTGAGACCGCCATCTCTGCTCACTCTTGTTCAACGGTAATGGACTGAAAGGCTGCCGGAGACATCGTCTGATTCAGGAGTGGCAGAACCGTTGACACCAGATGCTTGGGCTTCCACCTGTGCGCCAGAATTTAGCCGGCCTGGAGTCTGTCACGGATCATCGAGCCATCTCTTCGTACCGTGTCCAAGCACAAAGCCAAAGACTTCTGCAACAGTCTCACGCACCTGCTAGTCTAGTCGCCCATAAGCTACAACACTTCACCATATTAGCATAACAACTCATGCCACCAACAAATGCTTCACTCTCGGACATATATCCATGCCCAACGTGTGGGATCCACCTCACTTCTCTCTTCCCTGGTTCTCTTGTGCTACTGAAATCCATAACTAATAATTTGCTCAAGAAAGACTGAGACCCCGCACGTGAAACAACCTTGACATCTGCAACGTTAGATAGGATCTAACCCAGCCACTCTTCCTCTAAAGTAAGGTGAGGTGGTTTTGTGTGAACAAAGCAGAAACCTACCCAACATATGCATTAAGCACACAAACTATGAGTAAAGCAGTTGGACTTAGCTTTCCCTAGTTAGGGGCACATAAATGATATATTGGAGAATAGATTCATTTCACCGATGCTTCGTTCTCGACCGGGACTTCTTCCTATAGATACCGGAGATATAGATAGAAAAGAAGCTTTGAACTACTTATTTAGAGGGAGAAGGAAAGGAACTAGCCCTCTCCATATCGTTGGATAATTGGTTTGAGGATTCCGTCGTGGATGCAGGATGCAGTCATGGAAAATAATAATAAGGTTTGATTGATTACCCCAGCCCAGGAAGTTTTAGCACAAGGAAATCGTGGAGACGCAGCCTTATTGGGAAATGACTGGAGCTTTCGCCTATGTTTGAGTATGTGGAGAAGCGCCTTCTGTCGTTTTAGTTGAGGAGGCGTCTTATGTGAAGGAAACACTTTTCAAATGGAAGGTAGCCTAGCGCTTTCGCTTTCTATCACGAAAACAAAGAGCAAATCACCCCGCAGTTGACCCGGATCTGTATGTCCAAGCTTTGCATACGGGAGACTATAATGGAATGAGAAAAGGCAAGAAAGAGTGGCTCGACAGGCGTTCACCGTCAACAGAATGGAATATGTTATAGTAGACGTAAACCAAGAATGTGGCACGCCCCTATTTGTATTATCACATTTCACACTATGCCTGGTTCACTGGTATATTAATAGTCCAACGGTAGAAACACTATAAAGCAAAGTAGGAATGCTATTCGGGGAAGAGACAGGTCCACCACAGACAAGCATGAAGTGAAGGGGCGCGCTAGTCATCTCCTTTCTATCTATATGCCGATTGATATGGCTATTCGTACCTTTTTTCTAAATCCCTTGCGCCTGAAGTCTGTATCGCACTAATGAGAGGAGGAGATAGTTTGTTGATGAAGAACTTCATTCACAAGAGTCAACTGTGGCCTAAAGTAGGAACTAGATCTGACGCTACAACCCATAGAAATGTCATATGGGCGTCGTCATACTGGGAGTGGGGTCGGGGTCTGCTGGGTCTGGGAGCTGTATGAATTGGACTGTCTCTCTCTTCTTTTATCTATCATCATGGGCCAAAGCCCAATCTTCACCAGCCATGCCGTGTTCTCTTGGTGAGTACTCCATGCCTTCTATCTTGATGCATACCTGCTGCTGCGATCGCTCTGTCTGAAACGAAGACTCCCGTCCGCTTGCGCTGCGCTTTCGTCTCGGGGTGTGAAGTTGAAGTGGCGCGACTGACTGCTTCGCCTAACTAAGATTCGAATTGATACTAGTCTGTCTTCATTCTCAGGTCTGTCATTGCCTGCCAAGAGTGGACGGATTGGCTGCCGTGGGCCCACTAAACCCTCGCCCCTTGGGGCCTGGGGGGGCAACCTTAACGGCGTAAGCACCTTTCTATCAACTCAAGGCAGGAAATGCGCATAGCCAAGATGGAATTGACTCTAGTAGACCACTACTCGATGGTGGAACACGGGACTTGTAGTAGATGACTAGTCTGTCTTCAACCAATTATCATATATAGAGAGTCGTGTCATTGCGTAGAGAAATGGCCACTAAGAGAATGATATCTTTTACATAGCTTGTCAATCAACAAAGCGGCGGGACCAATGAGCCTACATAGCACCCACTGGCATTTATGTCGGGTCGTAGTCCGGTATCCTTCGGGCGCTGTAAGAAAGAAGATGCTATGTCTCTGTTCTCATTCCCCATGGGGCCATGAACTACGTGATAGAACCAGTCTTTCTTCTATAGTTATAGTCTTCCTCTACGAAAAGGTGGAACACCGTCTTTGTAGCTGTTTACTACGCCTACTTCATGTATACTAGCGCGCCCTTTTCTCGCGCACACCGCCCGCGGCGGAGGTAGGTACGGCCGATACCTAAATAGGGGTGTCTTATCCATAGGATCTTTTCTAAAGGGATAAGAAACAAATAGAATAACATAACATATAAGGCTCTTTCTATTTGACCCACTACGGTCGTGACAGGTTGACCATTGTCGTCAACTAGGGAGACTTCAGTCAGCTCCCCGCCAATGAAAGCAGGTGACTGTTCCAACTGAACTGGATCAGGTGCACCCATTGGACGCTAGAGCCAATGTTCTACACACAGAAGGACTGCACTTCAAAAAAAAAGAAAAGAGTTTTCTACCAGTGTATATCGAGAAGCCATGGCCCAGCGACTTGCTGAAATGAACGTTGAAATACAAAATGTAGAAAATGCTCTTCGAAATAGGTATAATTATTTCATTAGAATAATGTGAAATGGTTTTTTGAGGCATCTTACCCACCCCAGCCAACCCTTTCCTCAGCCGATGCCGACATGCTTCTTTTAACTAAGATTCCATTCTTCGAAACAGAAGGCCGGCCAGCCCATAGGTTAGATAATATATGTATAAACCACAATAGACGGGGTCTTCTGAGCTCCCTTTGAGGCTAATTCGAAGAAGAAAAGCAGATTCCGTATCATGGGGATGGTCCAACCGGGTGAACCAATTCTTATCCTTCCCCTCTCACCGCCCATGTTTGCAGAGACGAAAGGGAATCGGTCAGGTCGAGCGCTTAAGGCTTATAGCTCCTCTCCTGTTGATTTGATTTGTCACCTCGCATCTTTCGTTTGACTTTCCACTATGCAAATAAATAGGAGGGGCTTATCATTGCGTTAAACTGCCTTTCAAGGAAATGGGCTTCTTCGTACCGTACTCGACCTTTGGATCAATGTCCCATCCACCGCCCTTGTTCTCGGTTGCTCCCCAGGAGGGCACTATGGAGCAACGTTTGAACGCGCTCGGCCTTGTCCACCCTTTCCACTAAGTATCCCGCTCTTCCCTTGAGTAGACAACACAAACAAGGTAGCCATTCCATCATGAGGGAATGTCCCATACCATCCCAAGTCGTAAGCGACAACATGCCCAATCTGTCATAGCCAACTCGTTTGCTTCTACCAAGCCCACAAGCTTGAGTCTTCAACCAAGACTCGTTGTTCACTTGCCAATTGCATCACCCATTGTCTAATTAGTTTCTACGCTTATTGGATTGGATCAAATTCATTAAGTTACACGGAATATGGCAGCCGTAGATAAGCAAGCTGGGGTTGACCACATCTGTCGAAGTAAAGAAGACAGTCAATCCCAATCGATGAGAACGAAGTATTTGATTCTTCGACAAGACGGGGGATCTAGTAGCTGCTTAATCTATGTCAGTAGGTCTCGATACCTTATTTTCAGGTAAAGCCCATCGGCTTAGGAGGACTCTCAATGGAAAGGGGGCCGCTTCCCGCTAGAAAGAAAGCTCGTTCTCGTGCTGCCCTTCTCATCCGTACCATCATCTCTCCTCACCTCAAACTCGGATGTCTTCGAAAGTGCACTGAACATTGCCTCTACCCCAGAGAAGATAGAGTGACCTTCCAGTAAGCTCTCGTTCGCTAGTCCACCGCGCCCCTACTATCTATCTATTAAGGGTGTCACCCAGAAAAGCTTTTACCGGGGTCAGAGTCCACTCTATCATAGGCCTTAGCCATATCAAATGTGCTCGGACTTGTTTAGTCATAAGTCAGTATAATAGGCCGTTGCGGGAAGAGGTGTTGAGACGTTTTATTTTTCCTAAGCAAAGATCGATGCTCCTGCAATCACAAGCAAGTCACTCTCTCGACAAAACAGAAAGCCAAAGCTGCAAGCCGGGAATGATTGACTTAATAAATACAAACTAAAACGTAGCTAGCATCGCTTGGCTCTGACTGAGTGGAAATACGAGGAAGCAGGCAAGCAAGTAGCCCTGTCCTAGAAAACTACGTCGAGGGAAAGATTAAGAGAAAATGAAAGTTAAGAGATAGATAGGCAACTGGAATTACGCACATACCTTTACTACAGCAAGCTCTATAATTCTAATTCCCATGCTTTTTCCGAGCGATTTCAACGAAATATATTCATAATAAAAGCATTCCTCGAGTTCCGACCCTTCATATTTGGATTCCCCGGGTGTATGCTCTATTGCCTTATCTGCCTAAAGGTATGAGTGGATCGTCAAGTCCCGATGGTTTTTTAGTATCTTGGAGTGTCAGGTATTGGTTCAAATCCAAGTCGTGAGAAAGCAGTGACGGCGAAGTTCAACTGTTTGCGTTCAGCTAGTTCCTTGCGAACATTGACAGACATCCACACTGACCCTGAACTGAGCTTAGCTAAATGGCTTGCAGAGTGGAGTTATAATAGAAGAAAAAGACTTTGGATGTTTCCCGGAAAGGGCCTTGTTATTGTTATAAGTGAATAAACTACCTCCGATCAGAAATCGTCATAAAGGCTGGCTATACGCCGATCTTTATGATGGGGTTGTTGACTCCTTACTTATTGGTGTCATTACGTAACACTTATCTCATATGTATGTATATAGAATAGTACCTCCGAAGAAGATAAGATATCATATATATGTAGTAGAGTACTTTCGAAGAATACTTCCGAAGATAGGCTGGCCAGCTTGCTTAGACGTGCATGCTAGCCGCTACAACCTAAATCGAAAAAGTGTATCACAAGGCGGCAGGCTTCGCTAGATTCAAAAAGTGGTGTATGGTAAGAGGACTAACAATAAGGGGGAAGCGCTGCGATCAAAGCTTTGGTTTAGGGCCCACTTGGTTTAAACGAAAGAAGAGATCTTTCTAGCGATTCAGTTCCTAGAGGGTTACCTAGCCTTCCAATATGAGAGCGAGACAAGCAAGCCTGAACCCATCCAATGAAGGAAGTGACGCTTGCTACGATCAATATCCGAACAACACCTTTACTTTGAATCTAGATGATGGTGGGCTGTTAAGCCCCCCTCCCTCCCGCGCGATTTGATCTCTCTCCCATTTGCCGAGTCGAGCTATCACCCCGATTGGAATAGATATACACAGCCCCTCTACCCCCTACTCTAGTCAGCTTTCTATCTATTTCTCCAACCTTCGATGATCCTCCTGCAGGCAAATCATCGAAGTCAATAAGAAGTGATCTTCCGATATCGATATCAGATCCATAAGCTAGCTCTTGGTTAAGAAAATCCTGAAGGGGTGCAGTAAACGAACTTATATTATCTTCCCTCCCCTTACATAAAAGGCGAGTAACAAAGCCTCTTTTGAGGGACGCCGTGCGATCATACAACTACTCCACGTGGGCCTTAATCTGCGCATACGAAGAAATAAGAACATGTTTTCAAAGACCTCTGGAAATGCCCGTTTTGTCTACTTAACATATGGGACGAGCTAAGCTATATACCGGCTTGGAGCTTTCTTCACCAGTTCCCATAGCCTCTTCTCTTCCATCTTTTCCTAAAGCAAGGTTGGCGTGGATAAGGCTTATGTGTAGCATAAGGCTTGGCTTCTTCTTGGGGTCCTTGCCCTTCCATCATGGTCAGCCCATCTTTCTCCAGAGAAGCAATCCGCTCGCTCGAAATCTGTCCCTTCAGTTGTGTAAGAAGGCGTCCACACGATTACGAGTCCGCTCCCGTCGAGCCTCTTCCGGATTCTATTCTATTCAAAAGGGGATTCCCAGCTCAAAGGCTATGACTAGTGGATTCGTGGGTACCTAGAAAGCGAACAAATGTTCCTATGGTCATGATTGTTGACTAAACCTTTCTCTGATTCCCCTTGCCGACTCTGAACTAACTCATGCTTGAATGTGAACAACCGATAGCACGGAAAGCAGCATTCTACTGATTTGATTACCCTCTTCCCCTCCAACTATTATAGTAGGAATTCTCTCTCGAAGCCAGCCTTTTATCCAAGAGAGAGCGGCTTTCGGTTCCTGTTATTGGTATCGACCTACTTCGTTTAGTGCCGGATGGATTTCAGCAAATTGGTATGAGCATTTGGGTATTATAAAAACCGTTAAGGTCTCCAAGGTGCCTGTTTGAAGCAAATGGCTACTTCTCAACTAACTGGAAAAGTACCCTCACAGGTCAAGGGGAAGAGAGAGAGGGGCAGGAAAGACGGGAGAATATCCTCACAGACAGGCACTCTACTCTATATACAAGAAAATAGTGAACGAAAGAAGAGGGAATTACCAACATCGAACGGAGCATTTCGTTTAGTGAATGAAGCGGCTATTGATGCAATTCCCCTTGACACGAAGGTAAAAGGAATACCGGGCGTAAATGACTTAGGAGTTGACATTCGGACTTCTATCAAATATATATTGTTAAGTGCCTTATCGTGTTAAGCAACAATAAAATTCTGGAAATCAAGCTCATCAAGGATCTTCATCACACGGGGACCGGCTTCGCGAGACCATTTCGGTCTACTCTGTGGCTCAGCTCTACTGGGCGCAGATTCCTCGATCGACTATCAGAGCTTGAATTCCAGATCCTATTATCTAAGATAACACAAGTGCAACGATCAGACGCTACTTGATTCTCTTATTCAATTGATAGTGAGATAGATAGATCCTTCCTAAAAGCGGCCTTTCTCTTATATACCCGAAGAGAAGAACCTATTTTCTTGCTCCATCTAGTGTTCTGGCTCTAAACAGTTAGATCCTCTTTGCAGTCCTTTCAGTAAGTTCCGATTCGGTTAGCTACTTAGGGTGAACCACACAGAGGCGATCTCGAACATCACTCTAAGAAACTCCAAAACAAGATTCGAAATTCGAAGAAGCCAGGTTAGGCTTGTAATTCACTACTTGTAGGCTCGGATCATAGCAGCTTATGACCCATTCGTACTCCTCCCCGAGAAGTCCTCATTCAGCTTGAGGGATAATACATATCTGCTCTAGGTCGGACATAAGAATGAGACATTTCATATTTACCAACAGGGTTTCGCCTCAACCGCCTTTACTCCGCAGTAAGGACGACAACAGCAATAGAATTCTTTACGGACTGAGGTGTAACTCTAAATAGAAAGAGTTCCGCCTTCTGAGTTCTCAATGCTTAAGGCAGAGGTTTATCACGTAGTGTTTTTTAGTAGTTCCGGTTGTTCTAATTATACCTGATTCCGGAATTCGGGAATTCTTCCCTCTTTCCCGCTTATCAGTAGAAGGTTGAGGGCGCTATAAAAGACTTAGCAAGAGGAATAACTGATTTCCGCCTTCGGATAAGAATCAATTCTAAGGTGGCAGCTTTCATCAGTTAGTTCCCGGACTGCCTTCAAAGAGGAAGCTGGGTCGCGTAGTCAATTCATCCCACTGCTTTTGGAATAGAAGAGGCGCCCCGACTATGAAAACTTTAGCATCTATAGCTTTTCACTCTCCATCTCCGCATTCTGGAAGGAATGGCGCAATAGAAAGACTAACTTCGAACTTGGACCGTTAGGCCCTGGTGGTTAGATTCTCTCTTACCTACTGCCCTTGGTATACTACCGGGAAGAGCTGTTTTCACATTCCGCCGTTGGAAATAGAATGACTAGAGCTGCGACTTCCTCCGAAGGAGAAGAATCCATTAGAAGGAATGTCCCGCGAGGGAACACATTATATAAGTATATTTGAATCCCAGGGAACTACGCGAACCTAGACGTACTCCCTATCTTACCGCTAAGATCAGGTACTAGAAAGCAGAGCTGGCAGTGATTCAATGCAATGGGATTAGGGATGAGATTAACTGGATATGGGGCTCATCAGTCCCTACTGAATTTCCTCCGTATTCGTTCCGGGATGAGGAGCCGGGAAGGGCTCAGTAGCGCTAAAAGATAAATACTGATCTCCGGTTTCT